AAGCGTTACGTCTGTCTGGTGGAGATCATATTCATGCCGGTACCGTAGTAGGTAAGCTTGAAGGGGAAAGAGAAATCACCTTAGGCTTTGTTGATTTACTACGTGATGATTTTACTGAAAAAGATCGAAGTCGCGGTATTTATTTCACTCAATCTTGGGTTTCTACACCAGGTGTTCTGCCCGTTGCTTCGGGAGGTATTCACGTTTGGCATATGCCCGCTCTAACCGAGATCTTTGGAGATGATTCCGTACTACAGTTTGGTGGAGGAACCCTAGGACACCCTTGGGGAAATGCACCGGGTGCTGTAGCGAATCGAGTAGCTCTAGAAGCATGTGTACAAGCTCGTAATGAAGGACGTGATCTTGCTCGCGAGGGTAATACTATTATTCGCGAGGCTTGCAAATGGAGTCCTGAACTAGCTGCTGCTTGTGAAGTATGGAAGGAAATCAAATTTGAATTCGAAGCAATGGATACAATCTAAACTAAGTAATTACTGTTCGTCCTCTTAATTAATTGTAAATAAAAAAAACTCGGCCCAATCTTTTACTAAAAGGATTGAGCCGAATACACCTTATTTATGTGTTTCTTGGCTCTCTCTATATTTCTCTATATTTATAGATATTTATAGAGATTCATTTAGATATATAAGCAAGATCTTAAAAAAATGGAATACTAAACAACCCAAACTTTGGATTATTGTGTTGGATCCATAATTAATACTACGAATTCCTAGGATTGGGAGAATTGGTCTATGTCTATTCTTATACATATTTCGTTGGTTAGGACCATGACTGGAGATATCACATCAAGTATAAGAACTCCTTCGATCCATCTTGTATATTGTCTTTTTCGTTCCGTATTGGAATAGAAATATTCATTTTGTCTATGAGATTCTACGAAAAAAATTTCATTATTATTTATAGTTCCGTATTTTTTCTTTTGATGTCAATTTGACACAGCCCGGAAAACTCTGACCTTTCCTTTCCATTTAGAATTTAAAATCTAAAAAGGTCTATCATATTCATATACAATGAACTGATACCACGGATTCTTAGAAAATACAAAACAATATAATTATTTATTTACTTAACAATCCGAATTCTTTTTTTTATAGACTTATTCTGGTAGGAATGAAATTTATTTTAATCGAATGACTATTCATCTCTTTTAGTTTCATGCAAATAGGGGGCACAAAAGCTCTATGAAAAAATGGCTTTTCAATTCGATGTTGTTGAAAAAAGAGTTAGAACACGGGTCTGGATTAAATAAATCAACGAACAGTCTTGGTCTTATTGAAAATACTACGAAAAGGGGCGATTTGAGTGTAAACGATATAGAAAAAAAAAGTCAGAGTTGGATAAAAAGTTACCGGTTTAGTTACAGTAATCTTGATCAGTTATTTCGTGTCATGGACATTAGGAATTTCCTCTCTGAGGATACTTTTTTATTAATAGATAGTAAGGGGGACAGTTATTCCATATATTTTGATATTGAAAATCAAATTTTTGAGATTGACAATGACCGTTCTTTTTCTCATTTTGGGGATTCGAGTTTTATGAATTCGAGATCTAAAAGTGACGATACCCATAATGATCATTACACATATGATACTAAATACAATTGGAATAATCACATTAATAATTGCATTGACAATTATCTTTATTATCAAATACATATTGGGAGTTCAATTCTAAGTGGTAGTGATAATTACAGTGATACTTCTGTTTTGAGTTACATTTTGAGTGAATGTAGAAGTCTAAGAACTATCACAAATGATAGTCATTTAACTACAAGAGAAAATCTTGATGTAACTCAAAAAAAGAAGGATTTGTGGGTTCAATGTGAAAATTGTTATTTCTTAAATTTTAAAAAAGTGTTCACAAAAATCCACCTTAATATTTGTGAACAATGTGGATATCATTTGAAAATGAGTAGTTTGGATAGAATTGAACTTCTGATTGATCCGGGGACTTGGAATCCTAGGGATGAAAATATGGTTTCGGTGGATCCCCTTGAATTTCATTCGGAGGAGGAACCTTATCAAGATCGTATTAATTCTTATCAAAGACAAACAGGGTTAACTGAAGCTGTTCAAACAGGTATAGGTCAACTAAACGGTATTCCTGTAGCAATTGGGGTTATGGATTTTGAGTTTATGGGGGGTAGTATGGGATCCGTAGTCGGGGAAAAAATAACCCGGTTGATTGAATATGCTAGTCAAAAATTAATACCCCTTATTATAGTATGTGCTTCCGGAGGAGCACGCATGCAAGAAGGAAGCTTGAGCTTAATGCAAATGGCTAAAATCTCATCTGTTTTATATGATTATCAATCAACTAAAAAGTTATTCTATGTATCAATTCTTACATCTCCTACTACTGGTGGGGTAACTGCCAGTTTTGGTATGTTGGGAGATATCATTATTGCCGAACCCAACGCTTACATTGCATTTGCGGGTAAAAGGGTAATTGAACAAACATTGAATAAGACAGTACCTGAGGGTTCACAAGCAGCTGAATATTTATTCTATAAGGGTTTATTTGATCCAATCGTCCCACGCAATCTTTTAAAGGGCGTTCTAAGTGAGTTATTGCAGCTGCACGCTTTTTTTCCTCTAAAAAAAAGAAAGAAAGTCGAGAATTAAAGTAAATTCTTTGTGTCCAAAAGTTTTTTTATCATAATCAAAAATGAGATGAAAGATAAACAATTCCATTATTAGATTAATATAGCTATATGTAGAAAGCGTCTTTTTTTAGTTCTACATTCGTTGCATATACTCTATTCACTTTTATAGAATAGCTAGAAGAATTAATTCAAATTAATTTGAATTCTAATTATTTTATTAATTAATATTAATATAATAACATAATAACAAAAAAAATATAACAAACAGGTACAATATAGTAGACCGAGGTACCCATTCTATGACAACTATTAACTTTCCCTCTATTCTTGTGCCTTTAGTAGGTCTAGTATTTCCGGCAATTGCAATGGCTTCTTTATTTCTTCATGTTCAAAAAAACAAGATTGTTTAAGTCTTGTGGTCCAAATCTCAGTTTTTAAATTGAATCATAACGTATATATCTATTTAGCAGAATGGTATATTTCGTGATTTTTTACGAACATACCGGAAAGAGTCCTTATGTATGTAGAAACATGGTATGGTATTAGGGGTATAGTTTTTCTAACTATTGGATCAATTATTCTTAAACTAAAAAAAAGATATAAATAAAAGTCAAGCTTCACATCAGAGATAGTACTAGTTGATGAAAGTTAGGTCAGAAACATAACAAAGTAAGGAAAGCGCAATTTTTTTGCGGTATTCTGTTAATTTAAATTAAATGGAATCAGATCTACTATGAATTGGCGATCAGAACGTATATGGATAGAACTTATAACAGGCTCTCGAAAAATAAGTAATTTCGGCTGGGCCTTTATCCTTTTGTTAGGTTCATTAGGATTTGTATCGGTTGGAATTTCTAGCTATCTCGGTAGGAGTTTTATATCGTTATTTTCCTCCCAGCAAATTCTTTTTTTTCCACAAGGGATCGTGATGTCTTTCTATGGAATCGCAGGCCTCTTTATTAGCTCCTATTTGTGGTGTACAATTTCGTTGAATGTAGGTAGTGGTTATGATTTTTTCGATAAAAAAGAAGGAATAGTATGTATTTTTCGTTGGGGATTTCCTGGAAAAAATCGTCGCATCTGCCTCCGATTTCTTATAAAAGATATTGAGTCTATTAGAATAGAACTAAAAGAGGGTATTTATACTCGTCGTGTCCTTTATCTGGAAATAAGAGGCCAGGGGGCCATTCCTTTGACCCGTACGGATGAAAATATGACTCCACGAGAAATTGAACAAAAAGCTGCTGAATTGGCCTATTTCTTGCGTGTACCAATTGAAGTATTTTGAAATGATAAATACTTTCTTAACTCGGAGTAAAATAAAAAATCTACCATACTCTTCTTCGAACTCTTTTTTGAGCTTACCTACCTTAATGGACTTAATGGAAATTTCATCAGAATGCCCGCTCGAGTCAAAGCAGACATATACAGAACAACCAAAAAGGTACACTTTTTGTCTACAAATACAAAAAAGGACGGCAATACACTCAATTCAGTAACAAAAAAAAGAATTGATGGTTCATCCCACATATATTTCTAAATTGATTCTTTTTTTTGTTTTTTTTTACGAATTAATAGGTTAGATACAATACAAATAAATCATGATCAGGTCAATTTTGTAGATTATTTATTTTTTAACAATCTTTCCTTTTATTTTTATCCTTAATAACCAACCAATTGGATTTTTTATAATTATAACGATAATTTAATTATCCAAATTCTGTATTCTGTCTTGTTTTGACTCTCTTTTTTACTTTTCATCGTCACATTCAAAGCCTCAATTCTTTTTTTGTACTATGCTTAACTCGTGCAATTTCTCGCACTATTTTAGAGTTTGGTATAAAGTCAATTCTTTGGTCTTGAAATTAACAAAAATGTATTAAATTCAAATTGATATAGCTCTGACGCCTATGAGAGTACTGGTTTTGAATTTTACCAATTGTAATAGCTAGAAACACGCATTTTTTTATTTATTCATTCGAATTCGAAGTGTACTCTTTTTCTATTTCTGTATTCTTTCAAGATTCAAGAACTAATTAAAAAATTAAAAGAAAATCCGAAATTCATGAATTGGATACTTGTAATAGACTTCATGTTTGATAGAACTACTAGATATAGATCTCATAGAGTCGACCAATGCGAGGAGTTCATATACAATTTATAGATGAAAAAATGGAAAAAAAGAAAACATTTATTGCTTTTCTATATCTTGTATCTATAGTCTTTTTACCCTGGTGGATCGCACTCTCATATCAAAAAAGTCTGGAATCCTGGGTTGCTAATTGGTGGAATACTAAGCAATCGGAAACTTTTTTGAATGATATTCAAGAAAAGAGTTTTCTAGAAAAATTCATCGAATTCGAAGAGCTACGCTTGGTGGACGAAATGGTAAAAGAATACCCAGAAACACATCTCCAAAAAATTTGTATAGGAATCCACAACGAAACGATTCAATTGATCAAGATGTATAATGAGGATTCTATCCATATGATTTTGCAATTCTCGACAAATATAATATGTTTCTTTATTCTAAGCGGTTATTCTATTCTGGGGAATAAAGAACTTATTCTTCTGAATTCTTGGGTTCAGGAATTCCTATATAACTTAAGTGACACAATAAAAGCTTTTTCTATTCTGTTATTAACTGATTTATGTATCGGATTTCATTCCCCCCACGGTTGGGAACTAATGATTGGTTCTATCTACAAAGATTTTGGATTTGCTCATAATGATCAAATTATATCGGGTCTTGTTTCCACTTTTCCAGTCATTCTAGATACAATTTTGAAATACTGGATTTTTCACTATTTAAATCGCGTATCCCCATCACTTGTAGTGATTTATCATTCACTGAATGACTGAAAAGAAAAAAGATATACAGATAGAAATCAAATTTTGAATTCGAATTCTTCCCATTTTTACCCCGCTAAGGCGGTCAGTTCTTTCTATATTCCAGTAATTTATTATTTCATTAAATTCAGTTTTAAGTTTCGGTTAAAGTAAATAGCAAAATCGCGGATAGGAAACTATACTAGTAACCTACCCAATTTATTGTAGAAATTTTGGGGATGAATGATTGGACCATGCAAATGCAAACTATAAAAAATTTTTCTTGGATAAAAGAACAGATTACGCGATACATTTCCGTATCGCTCATGATATATATAATGACTCGGCCCTACAGTTCAAATGCATATCCCATTTTTGCGCAGCAAGGTTATGCAAATCCGCGAGAAGCAACTGGGCGTATTGTATGTGCCAATTGCCATTTAGCTAACAAACCCGTGGATATTGAGGTTCCCCAAGCAATTCTTCCTGATACTGTATTTGAAGCAGTTGTTCAAATTCCTTATGATATGCAATTAAAACAAGTTCTTGCTAACGGCAAGAAAGGAGGGTTGAATGTAGGGGCTGTTCTTATTTTACCTGAAGGGTTTGAATTAGCCCCGCCCAATCGTATTTCTCCAGAGATAAAAGAAAAGATTGGAAATCTTTCTTTTCAGAGCTACCGTCCCAATAAAAAAAATATTATTGTGATAGGTCCTGTTCCCGGGCAAAAATATAGTGAAATCACCTTCCCTATTCTTTCCCCGGATCCTGCTACTAAAAAAGACACTCACTTCTTAAAATATCCGATATATGTAGGTGGTAACAGAGGAAGGGGTCAGATTTATCCTGACGGAAGCAAGAGTAATAATACAGTTTATAATGCCACAGCAACGGGTATAGTAAAGAAAATTTTACGAAAAGAAAAAGGCGGATACGAAATAACCATAGCGGAGGTCTTGGATGGACGTGAAGTGGTTGATATTATCCCACCAGGACCGGAGCTTCTTGTTTCAGAGGGTGAATCTATCAAACTTGATCAACCATTAACTAGTAATCCTAATGTGGGTGGATTTGGTCAGGGAGACGCAGAAATAGTCCTTCAAGACCCATTGCGTGTACAAGGTCTTTTGTTCTTCTTTGCATCTGTTATTTTGGCACAAATTTTTTTGGTTCTTAAAAAGAAACAGTTCGAGAAGGTTCAATTGTCCGAAATGAATTTCTAGGTTCGTGGATTTATCAACATCAAGTTCGTAACAAGAACCTAATTCGTATTGCAAATTCTTTGACAATTTTCGATGATCAATAAAAAAATTCTGAGAAGGTTTATTTATATTCTTTTTATATAGTTACAAGAAGTCTGAAATTACTTGTATTACATTATTATAAAAAAATTATTAGTTATAATATAACTTATAATATTAATATAACTATTGCGAATAAAACTCTTTGACTTTTTCACTTTTTTCAATCGAAATTGGAATGATGTTAATATTATCATATTTCAAGGTCATAGAGTGACTCAAAAGATAAATGAAAGGAAAAACGATTCTAGGGGGGATTCCTTGCCTTCCCGGTCTTCGACACACGACAAGGCATTTTACGCATACTTTACTTGTCGTGTGTCAAAATAATAATGAGTCTTGATTCATTTAGTCAAAGACTTGGGCACACTTTCTTTTTTTTAGTGATAGATTGATTATTTATTTCTTATTATTAAGCATCTAATTAAAAATTAAAGGAGTGGACAAATTGATAGAATGAAATTTATTGAACAAATAGAACTTCTTGCAGTTGGTTGGTTTGATCTATAAAAAGAGAGAGTCTATTGTGTTCTATATGTGTCATTCAATAGAATTACTTTGTTTGTTCTAACAAGAGTCAATCAGTACTATCGAGGAATAGCTGGTCTGAATTACCAAATCTATATCTATAAAAAAAAAAGAAGGGGGATTCTTTGATCATTTATACGAAAAAAATGATAAAAAAATTATGATTTATTATACTTAAATTATAAATTTAATGGGACCCCCCCCCTTCGGTATTTG